TTTTGACTTTCCCCACCTCCTTTGGTTGAAAAAAAAAAAAGAATCGGAATGTATGGGAGATAGTTTTTGAAATTGTATTATATTATTATTATTTTATATTTTATGATGCCCAAATACTACTACTAATCTAATAGCTATAGCTATATAGAGTATATAATAGAAAAAACATTTAATTTAAAAGAAAAGCGGGTAGCGGGAATCGAACCCGCATCGTTAGCTTGGAAGGCTAGGGGTTATAGTCGACGTCGATTCAACATTTTGAACGTCTCTAATTCAAAACCGAACCCGAAACTTTGGTTTCATTCGGCTCCTTTATGGATGTGAACACTATTGCAAAAAAATTCTAATCCATAACATCTATGTCAGCTTTTTTTGTCTGAATAGAGAAAAAACAAATCGCTTTCTAGATGATCCCTCTAGAGGAGAGTGATTATACTAATCTTTCTAGTTACTTCGTTCTCTATTTTTAGTTTAGTTGAGAAGATCCTGAGGAAAGTGGTTTTATTTCCACCGAGCTAAAACAATAGGTTGATGTCTCTAATAAACTAGAGTCATCGTTTAAGAGCTATTTTGCTTCCATTTTTTCTATATGAAAAAAAAAAATAGAAGATTTAGTTACGATTCGAAACCTACTTTCTACCTGCATCCATGGATCCTTTGCTCCTACTTATGCAAGTATTAATATTATAATCCAACTCAAAAATTATGTTTCGCAATTTCATAATCCACTTTCTCACTTTCTAAGTGACTGTTGGATACAAATCACGAGAATCTATATTTTTCTCGATTATGTTATTGAGAAGTAAAGGGTTTAATCCTTTTTTATAGAAAATAAAGTTTTTGCTCGGAATATGAATCCAACCCGAAAGCAAAGACCCTTTAACTCTTTAAAGGGTTAATAAAACGAATCACACTTTTACCACTAAACTATACCCGCCACAATGCAATTATTGTATACAACTGGGACTTTTGTCCAATAGGGAAATGGGACATAATCAAGATATAATTATCCATAAAATCATCAAAATTCGAATGTTGATCCTTCCTCCCCCTCCCCTTTTTCGTTTTCGTGGATCGAAATAATCTTTCTTTATTCTTGCTTGAATATTTCTTATTGAATTTTCTATTTAATTTATTCTATTTATATATTAATTTATTCTATTTATATAATAGAATTTATATAATATATATGTATATAATATTTATGTAATAAATAATATATAATAAATATATAATAAATAGAATAATAAATAATTAAATAATAAGCATTTGATATAATAATAAGGTAATAATAAGCATTTGGATTTTGAAATCAAATAATATAAATCATCATTATATCTATAAATTTGTTGGAACAAAAAAAGGCCCGGCTAGGGACTGCCCGGGCCCGCCCGTGGCAATAAGAAGGGCCTTTCGAATAAAATCAACGTAAGGGTCTCGTTTGTCTTCTTTAGTTTTCTTTTTAGATTGTTGGCACTTTCGAGTTCTTATATGTATATGTTATTTATATTTCGAAAAATGAAATTTCTGATAAAAGTTGTACATATCTATTACATCTTAAAATACTCGATAGAAAGAAAAATTTCTTCTTTTTTGTCTAATCTAATCTAAGATAGTAATTATCTTTTTCAATTAGGAGAGATGGCTGAGTGGACTAAAGCGTCGGATTGCTAATCCGTTGTACAAGTTATTTGTACCGAGGGTTCGAATCCCTCTCTTTCCGTTTTCGTTGATGACTTGATTTTTTTATTTTGATTTTGAAAACTTAGGTAACCATAAAATTCTACGAAAATGGAAAAGAGAACCCCTTTTTATTCTTCACGCCCAGGATTACGCGCGGGATCATTAGAGAGGAATCCAAAGATGAAGAGCGAGACAAAAAATATCACTACTGTGTAAACGAAGAGTTTGAGAGTAAGCATTACATAATCTCCAAGATAATTTTTTTTTTGAAAAAAGAGAATAGATCCTCCAATTTCTACCTCATAGGCTATTTAGATACCAAAAAACTAGGTTCTTTCTAGAAATCGAAAAGAATTTCAAAAAGTCATTTGAAAAAAAAGCTTTTCATTAACCAAAATTTCTTTCACATCCCCCATTAAATAGTCTTCAAGACCCTAATTACAATTTTCTAATTAATATTTTAATATTATTTAAATTTGAATACGATCTGTTAGGGCTTTTACTGAACAAGGGATGAAAAAATGAGAAGAACAAAACGAGGTAAACCGAATTTATCTTGACTATTAAAGAAGTTCAATGTTTGAATCTGGAATGAGGTTCAGACTCTAAAACTTATCTGATCTTAGCATCTTAGCAATTATTAGAAATTTTTCTCGAATAAATCATGCATTTTCTAATTTTATAGGAGATTATTAAATTAAAGATCTCATCGAAAACTTACAGCAGCTTGCCAAACAAAAGCTAAGAGAAAAAAGAAGAGAGGTATGATTGGCATAACATCTACAATTGGATTCAAAAAAGCATAGGCCTCGGGCAATTTTCCGAAGAAAAAACTATGTGAATAAAGGTCTGAATTAAGACAGATATAAATCAAACTAAAGATATTAAGCATAACATACATTTTTTTCTTGAACATAATTGTATTTTGATTGAGTTATTGATATAAGGAAAAAGGTAAAAATTAAGGTCGACAAAAAAATTCTTCTTTTGAACCAATACAATCAAAAATCCTCCAATTCTCAAAAGAGAATAGAAGAAATCATACTTTCATACAATATCTTAATTGAATTATATCTAATGATCAATAAATTAAGTTGAATTCTAGATCCACACCTATTAAAATGCTAGTAAGAATTCGCTAGATATTAAAATTGGAGTTGACAACTAACTACTACAAATATTAGGCTTTAATTAGCGTTGAATAAAAATCTAAATGGGGCGTGGCCAAGTGGTAAGGCACCGGGTTTTGGTCCCGCTATTCGGAGGTTCGAATCCTTCCGTCCCAGAGGATGCCCCATTATCTTAGAATAGAAAAAGACGGTTTGTCTTTTGATCATATGTTGAAACACTTTCTATTTAGGGTTAGGTAAGTTAGTTATTTCGAAAAATCCTCTGTTGCATATCTATTTTCGATTTTATTTAAAATAGAATTTTCAATAATTCTCTATTACTCTTTAGATCGTAAGTAAATGGGGTAGTCTAATTATTTATGAATTTCAAATTCTTTTGGTACTAATAAAATTCACTCAAACTTAATAGTAGTAAGTGTCTGAACCCGTTCGTTAGGTTAAAATAAAACGCAGGAGCAACTTCATTTGGACTTCTTTAGTTTGGTAGCTAGGAAGTTTGTATGCTCGACTAGAATCGCCCCCCTTTATTTCTATTATGTCCCATAGAATCGGTGACCAGATAAGAATTAATCATTAATTGAAGCTATTAATATTCAAATATCTGCGTCTGTCCGAATTACATTACCAAAAATTTAACAAAAATCTAGTGTTATATATAGTATTGTATTTTTTTTTTAATATAATTTTTTATAGTTCGTTATTTCGTGTTTGGCCCAAATGAAAAATGTAAATTTCTGGAACAGGAGTTTCTTTAGTTCTTTTATTAGTTTTACTCACGTTATATGTATTTTGTTTAATCAGAGATTCAGTAACACTTTATCTTGCTATAAAATATAAAGTGAGTAAAAGTTTATCATATCATAATCATATATATAGAATAACAAAAGTCTTTTTCTTTTGTGAAAAGGGTTTGTGATCCAAAATTTTGAATATAGACGATTTAGAATGGTGACAGGACAGTTGTTCAGTTAATTTAATGGATATCAAAACAATCTTTTGCCTACTTTTTTTGTTCTATCTAGTTAATTAATAGTAAAAAAAGGGGCTTATCTTTTTTCTATGAAGAGCAAATATGTATTTTACTGTTTTCTTCAAATAATGATAAATGATAGGAAACCCTTTTTTCATTTTCATTATGAATATATTTAATAATTCTTTAGAAATTGAGTCTAATCTTTGATACGTGAAGATACAAATTCAAAAATTCAATTTAAGAACAAAATCTTTAGTTTATTTCTGTAATTTTAATTATTATTAATTAAAAAAAAATTAAGAGTTCTTGCTAAACTTCTTCCGGAAAATAGTTATAGATTTTTATCTATTATATAATTTTATATATTATATAATATATATATAGAAGAAAAGAGTATAGATTGGAATGCATACACAATAATTGAACCAATGACTATTCCTGATTTCACAATTGAATCAATTCCATACCAATTCCAAATTCAGAGGAATGTTATGCTAAAACTTCGTTTGAAACGATGTGGTAGAAAGCAACGTGCGACTTGAAGGGACCGATCCATTGTGGATTCGTTCTTTTATCCACCATTTTCGATTTCTATAATTCTATAATAAGTGAAGGTGCTCGTGACTCGACATCAGTTGGTAATGCAAATAGTCCATGGTGCAGCTCGAGTAGAACATATTAATTAATTCATTTATTTTTCGGAGCAATAATCTAGGGTTAATGCAAATCAATAAATTGGAACAACTTCGTGAATATCTCTTAGATATAAAAATCGAAAGGATCTCATTCCAGCAAATTCTTCAGTAAATTGGAATTAATCAAACTTTTTCGATCCAAAGTGTATCACATGGCAATCCATCGTTTGTAAGATTCTTGGATGGAAGAAAATCCAAAATAAGGGGTATGTTGCTACCATTTTTAAAGGATTAAGAAGCACCGAAGGAATGTCTAAACCTAATGATTGATAAAGGATCCCAAAACAAGGAAACACCGCCTCAGTAACTGCCGGGCCAGATTTAAGAATCCAAATATAGTTTTGAAACGAGATACAAATGAAATGGCGGGTGTAAAGACCACTCAATAAATGAAATTCCCTAACTATTATTCTTTGAACTATTTAAGAGTTGTTTAATTTGAGTTATGAGTACGAATTATCTCTTTTTTTATTTTCAAGAACGAAGAAGAAAAAAGATTTAAATCATAGTCTAATTTTAGAATTTTATGCATAAATAAAACTTCGGATCAAATTCTTTTTTCTCGAGCCGTACGAGGAGAAAACTTCCCATACGGTTCTAAGAGGGGTATTATTCATCTACATCTATCTCAATGAGCTGTCTATCGAATCGTTGCAATTGATGTTCGATCCCGAAGAGAAGGAAAAGATCTTCAAAAAGTGGGTTTTTATGATCCGATAAAGAATCAAACTTATTTAAATGTTCCTGCTATTCTATATTTCCTTGAAAGAGGTGCTCAACTTACAGGAACCGTTCAGGATCTTTTACAAAAGGCGTGGGATTTTAAGGAACTTCGTCCTAATTCCTAATCAAAGTCAATTTAATTAAAATTAAGAAAATATAAAAAGGGGAGGGGGTTGTGACTTGTATATCACTTTGTATAATCTTTCTCTACTCTTTTTTATTTACCCCCCCCCTTACCGCTTTCGCTTTCTATTTATCATCTCCTTTCCATATTTTATAATGACAAAATCCTATAATAAAACGAAAACTAAGAGGGTCAAGTTTCCGTATTATACTTAGTTAATATGGTAATATTTTTCATTAGTGTGGATTAAAGAATTCGAGTAATTTTCTATTCCTATTTTTTCATACATTTCTGCTTTGATAAGTTTTTATTTTAACTGTGTCAATTTCCTTTATTTTGTTTTTTGTGGTAGATTCTTTTCCCACCATTTATCATTTATATTGACAACAGTTTATCGAACAAATATAATTCATTGTGATAAGTGAAGTGGATCTATTTATTTCCGTCCCACGGGTTTGTTTGGTTTTTTCTTTACGTCATTCAAAAGAGGTTTTTTTCTTTTTTAATTGATTAAAGAAAGGAATATAAAGATGGCAGTCTATAAATTTTGACATTTATCTATCTTTGTGTTTTGCTTTTAGCAAATTCTATTTGCTAAGTTCTTGTATTTTCATTTGATCTATTCATTTTTTTTATATTCTGAATCTATATATAAAATAAATGTTTTTTGATTTGTTAGTTCAACGGTTTGATTTTGATTGCCTCGTCTGATTTCTTTGTTGAGTTTATTTTCATTCTGATTGTATCTATTCGTTTTGCTATTTATTTATATTTCTGTTTTTCTTTGGGTTGCTAACTCAACGGTAGAGTACTCGGCTTTTAAGTGCGACTAGAATCTTTTACACATTTAGATGAAGCAAGGTATTCGTCCATACCATCGGTAAGGTTTGTAAGACCACGACTGATCTTAAAAAGGAATGAATAGAAAAAATAGCATGTCGGGTTGAGGGAGAGTGTTTCATTCTTTCCGGATCAGTACAAAACAAAAACCAGGTTTGAATTCGTGGAACGGAAGAAAATAAGGTTAGGTTGAATGAATAAATGGATAGGGCCCCGCGGCTTCAATTAATTGTAGGAAGAGGCAAAGCAACGAGCTTATCTTTTTAATTTGAATTATTTCCTGATCTAATTAGACGTTAAAAATATATTAGTGCCTAATGCAGGAGGGGTTTTTCCCCATGAGTGGATTCACGGTTTTTTGAATTAATCCTAACTATTCGAATTCTCCATTATGAAACGGAGATATGTGTGTTAAAGAAGCAGTATATTGATAAAAAGAAGTTTTTCCGAACTCAAAAGAGCGATTCGGTTGAAAAAATAAAAGATTTCTAATCATCTTGCTATCCCAAATATAGACTAAAAATGGAAAAGGCAAGGGTGGAGAATCTGTTGATAAGTTTCTAGCCGCCTCCGAGGTTTCTATTCTTACTAGAATACTTTGTTTTTGACTGTATCGCACTATGTATCATTTGAAAATTCAAAAATCTTCTGCCTTTGTTTCAAATAGAATATTAAATGCAGGAAATCCAAAGATATTTACAGCTTGATAGAGCTCAAGAGCCCGTCTTTCTATATCCACTTATCTTTCAGGAGTATATTTACGGACTTGCTCATGATTATAGTTTAAACCGATCTCGTTTGTTGGAAAATCCAGGTTATGATAATAAATACAGTTTCCTACTTGTAAAACGTTTAATTACTCGAATGTATCGACAAAATCATTTTATTATTTTTGCTAATGATTCTAATAAAAATCTATTTTTTGGTCGCAACAAGAATTTCTACCCTCAAGCGATATCAGAAGGATTTGCATTTATTGTGGAAATTCCATTTGATATACGATTAATACCTTCTCAGGAAGGGAAAAGAATATTAAAATCGGACAATTTACGATCAATTCATTCCCTATTTCCTTTTTTAGAGAATAATTTTTTCCATTTTAATTCTGTATTAGATATACTAATACCATCCGCGGTCCATCTGGAAATTATGGTTCAAACCCTTCGTTATTGGGTAAAAGATGCCTCCGCCTTGCATTTATTACGATTATTTTTTCACGAGTATTGGGGTTGGAATACTCTTAGTGTTACAAAGAAACTCCATTTTGATTTTTCACCAAAAAGAAATCAAAGATTTTTTTTCTTATTATATAATTCTCATGGATATGAATAC